TCTGGAGAATATGAACAGAAAATAGAAAAAAACCAAGCCAAAATTGATTCAAATAATAAGTTAATTTTTTCATTGAACGCAATTCTAACTAACCCTAAAGGTAAAAAAAAATATAGTGGAATAAATGAAATCGGTAAAAAACTCCCTCGATGGTCATACAAATTAATCAACGAGTTGCACCAACATTTTAAAAAACGACGAAAAGAACAAGGCCTAATGCAAGGGATGTCGCACCAGCTTCGAACAAGAAGATTTAAACGTATAGCTTTTTTAAATCGTTCGAGACGAACTTTAGGAACTTTTAAGAACTCTAATTTCAAGAATTATAATCTTTATAGAAAATTTAATAGAGATTTGGGTTTTATAAGTTATTTGGAAGAACCAGATTTTCGTCGATCTGTAATCAAAGGATCTATGCGCACTCAAAGGCGTAAAATTGTTATTTGGGGACCGTCTCAAAGAAATCCCCATTCCCCGCTTTTTTTGGAAAAAATGGAAGATTTTCCTTTTCCTATATCCGACCTAATCAAACTTTTTTTTAGTATTAGAGGTTGGTTCGGGAAAAAGCCAGAATACAAAATTTTAGATCAACAAATCAAAAGTAAAAAAAACACCCAGCAAGACACAATGGAATTCTGGGAGAACATTCCACATGCACAAAAAACAAGAAGTATTCTGTTACTAGTTCAATCAATTTTTAGAAGATATATTAAATTACCCTTATTGATAATAGCTAAGAATATTGTCCGTATTTTATTACGGCAATCGCCGGAATGGTATGAGGATTTCCAAGATTGGAATAGAGAAATTTATCTAAAATGCAGCTTTAATGGTCTTCAATTCTCCAAAACAAAATTTCCTAAAAATTGGTTAAGAGGAGGTTTTCAGATAAAAATCCTATATCCTTTTCATTTGAAACCTTGGCACAGATCTAAGCTAGGACTCTATGATTCTGATAGAGATCTAAAGCAACAAGATGATTTTGATTCTTGTTTTTTAACAGTTTTGGGAACGGAAACGGAATATCCTTTTGGTCCTCCTCGAAAAACACCTTCCTTTTTTGAACCCATTTTAAAAGATATAGACTATAAAGTCGAAATCAGAAAATTAAATTTGAGAGTTCGAAGAATTTTTAAAAAAATAAAAAAGAAAGAAGCAAAAGCATTTTTATTTGTAAAACGAATAATAAAAGAACTTTTAAACAGCAAGAAAATTCCATTATTTATACGGAGAGAATTTATATCGAGAAAAAGATATGAATCAAGTGAAACTCAAACAGAAAAGGGTTCCATAATAAGCAATCAGATAATTCATGAATCACTTAGTCAAATTGGATCTACAGGTTGGACAAATTATTCACAGGCAGAAAAAGAAATGAAACATAGGATTGATAGAAGAAACACAATCAGAAATGAAATAGAAATAATGAAAAAAAAAAAAAAAGTAACGCCAGGAATCAAAAAAAAGAAAAAGAATAATGCAGAATCATCCCCAAAAATTTTTAAAATATTAAAAAGAAAAAATATTGAATTAATAGTTCAATTTTTCATTGAAAAAATATACATAGATATCTTTCTATGTATCATTAATATGCGCAGAATCGCTCTACAACTTTTTATCAAATCAACAAAAAAAATTATTGATAATGATAAATACATTGACAATAATGAAACAAATCAAGAAAGGATTAATAAAACAAAACAAAATAAAATTGACTTTATTTCGCCTATGACTATAAAAAGGGCTTTTGATAATCTTAGAAATAGTAAGCGGAAGTCAGATATTTTTTTTGATTTATCTTACTTGTCACAAAAATATGTATTTTTAAAATTATCACAAACCCAAATTATTAACTTCAATAAGTTAAAATCTATTTTTCAATATAATGGACCGTCTTTTTTTCTTAAGACTGAAATAAAGGATTTTTTTGGAAGACAAGGAATATTTCATTCCGAAGTAAGACATAAGAAACTTCCAAATTCTGGAATGAATCCATGGAAAAACTGGTTAAGAGGTCATTATCAATACGATTTATCTCAGATTACATCGTCTAGATTAATCCCCTCAAAATGGCGAAATAGAATCAATCAATGCCATACGTCTCAAAATAAAGATTTAAACAAATGGTATTCCTCTGAAAAAGACCAATTACTTGATTCAAAAAAAAAACAAAATTCGACAGTGTATTTATTACCAAATAAAGAGGAGAATTTTCAAAAAAACTATAGATATGATCTTTTATCATATAAATATATTCATTCTGAAACTAAGAATAACTCCTATATTTATAGATCATCATTAGAAACAAATAAGAACCAAGAAAATTCTACCAGAAATAAAGAAAAATTTTTTAACATACTCAAGAATATTCCTAGCAAGAATTATCTAGGAAAAAGCGATATTATATATATGGAAAAAAATAAAGATAGAAAATTTTTGTGTAAAATTAATAAAAATATTCAGGTTGAACCCACTAATAAGGACCAAATAATGGATAAAA